GTAACTCAAAAATACAGGCATTTGTGGATTCAATGCGAAAGTTGTTATGGATTAAATTATAAGAAAAGTTTTCAATCAAAAATGAATCTTTGTGAACAATGTGGATATCATTTGAAAATGAGTAGTTCAGATAGAATTGAACTTTCGATCGATCCGGGTACTTGGGAGCCTATGGATGAAGACATGGTCTCTCTGGATCCCATTCAATTTCATTCGGAGGAGGAGCCTTATAAAAAGCGTATCGATTCTTATCAAAGAAAAACAGGATTAACCGAGGCTGTTCAAACAGGCATAGGGCAACTAAACGGTATTACCGTATCAATTGCGGTTATGGATTTTCAGTTTATGGGGGGTAGTATGGGATCCGTAGTGGGGGAGAAAATTACCCGTTTGATTGAATACGCTACTAAAGAATTTCTACCTCTTATTATAGTGTGTGCTTCTGGAGGGGCACGCATGCAAGAAGGAAGTTTGAGCTTGATGCAAATGGCTAAAATATCTTCTGCTTTATATGATTATCAATCAAATAAAAAGTTATTCTATGTACCAATCCTTACATCTCCTACTACCGGTGGGGTGACAGCTAGTTTTGGTATGTTGGGGGATATCATTATTGCCGAACCCAATGCCTACATTGCCTTTGCGGGTAAAAGAGTAATTGAACAAACATTGAATAAAACAGTACCCGACGGTTCACAAGCGTCTGAGTATTTATTTCAGAAGGGCTTATTTGATCTAATCGTACCACGTAATCCTTTAAAAAGCGTTCTGAGTGAGTTATTTCAACTCCACACTTTCTTTCCTTTGAATCAAAATTAGACGAATAGGGTTGTCTTTGTTGACATAAGATCTAATTGTATCAAAGAATCAAAAGTCACAGAAAATAGAAAATCTGCCTCTTTTTTCTATATTTCTGATTATTGATCAAGAAGTCTCTATCAACAAGATAAAAGATGAAATTCTTATTTTCGTGAAATTAGGCAAATAAAAAATATCTTCTTCTCGTCATATATAATTAAATTAAAATCTAATCTATAAAATATAGAAAATATAGAATTTTTTATCTTTCTATATCTTACGATAATCTTATTTTTACTAAGAATCCCTGCTGGATGGCATTCTAACAAACCCTTCAATATAAATAAAATCAAATTTATTTTTAAGTGCTTAGTAAATGAAATTCGAAGACAAGAGCAAAAAATGAATAAAATAATATCGCATCCATATCCTTTCAAATCTTTCATGTAGAAAGATGAAATGAAAAACTACATTATATACTCACTACATTATATACTCACTTAGATATATACTTATATCTATACTTAATAGTATAGATATAAGTATATATAATTCCAATTTAGAATTATCAAATTATAATAAGATATCTTTATTCTTTATATATAATAAGATATCTTTATATTATAAATATAAAATCTAAATAAAAATAACAGGTACAAATAGTAAATCGAGGTACCCATTCTATGACAACTCTTAACTTTCCCTCTGTTTTGGTCCCTTTAGTAGGCCTAGTATTTCCGGCAATCGCAATGGCTTCTTTATTTCTTCATGTTCAAAAAAACAAGATTGTTTAGAGCCGATGGCACAAACTCTCATCTATTTTTTTTTTTTCAAAATTTACGCTTGTATCATAACACAGATATCCATTTAGACAAATTGGTATAAGCGGCTTCCGCCGAAAAACTCTTATGTCTCCAGAAAATACTATATTCTAGCGATTTTCAAATAGACCCGAATCGGCGGATGGCTGAACTGTAAAGTTGGTCTATCTATATGCATGTGGCTATCTTTAGTGAGATCATACGAAGGGTATGTTATTAGTTTAGATCTAACCAATTTAATGAATTACTCCTAAAGGTTCACATCAAACTAGTACTAGTTGATGCGGGTTACTTCGGAAACAAACGGACTAAAGTCAAATTCATTTGGGGTATTCTCTCAATAAAAAAAAGTAACTGGATAAAGTATGAGTTGTCGATCAGAACATATATGGATAGAACCTATAACGGGGGCTCGAAAAACAAGTAATTTCTGCTGGGCTGTTATCCTTTTTTTAGGTTCATTAGGATTCTTGTTGGTTGGAACCTCGAGTTATCTTGGTAGAAATTTGATATCTTTATTTCCGTCTCAGCAAATAGTTTTTTTTCCACAAGGAATTGTGATGTCTTTCTACGGGATCGCGGGTCTTTTTATTAGCTCCTATTTGTGGTGCACAATTTCGTGGAATGTAGGTAGTGGTTATGATCGATTTGATAGAAAAGACGGAATAGTGTGTATCTTTCGTTGGGGATTTCCTGGAAAAAATCGTCGGGTCTTCCTCCGATTTTTTATAAAAGATATTCAGTCCATCAGAATAGAAGTTAAAGAGGGTATTTATGCTCGGCGTGTCCTTTATATGGATATCAGAGGCCAGGGAGCCATTCCATTGACTCGTACTGATGAGAATTTTACTCCACGGGAAATGGAACAAAAAGCTGCTGAATTGGCCTATTTCTTGCGTGTACCAATTGAAGTATTTTAAGAAATGAGCCGAGAAATGAATGCTTTCTCAGCAGAAGGGCAAAAACGCAAGAATAATTCTATAACATATATAACATAACTTAATCGAGGTTTCTTCAGAACATTCATTCGAGTCAAAGCAGACATATATGGAACAAGTATAAAAAAACTCTTTTGGGGATCTTTTATATGTATCGAAATATACACAGCTCAATTCAATAAAAAAAAATAAGAAAAAATTGAAATATCTCATAATCAACCATTTCTAAATAAGGAAATTCCCCCTTTTTACTTGTTGGAATTGAAACTTTTAATAGAACTGATGCGTGAGAGAAATATTAGATTACATAGAGTCGACGGATGAGATGGGTTCATTAACAATTCACAGTGAAAAATGGCAAAAAAGAAAGCATTCACTCCTCTTTTATATCTTGCATCTATAGTATTTTTGCCCTGGTGGATTTCTCTCTCATTTCAAAAAAGTCTGGAATCTTGGGTTACTAATTGGTGTAATACTAGGCAATCCGAAACTTTTTTGAATGATATTGAAGAAAAGAGTATTCTAGAAAAATTTATAGAATTAGAGGAACTTCTCTTGTTAGAGGAAATGATCAAGGAATACTCGGAGACACATCTACAAAACCTTGGTATAGGAATTCACAAAGAAACAATCCAATTAATCAAGATACACAACGAGGGTCGTATTCATACGATTTTGCACTTCTCGACAAATATAATCTGTTTCATTATTCTAAGTGGTTATTCTATTTTGGGTAATAAAGAACTTTTTATTCTTAACTCTTGGGCTCAGGAATTCCTATATAACTTAAGTGACACAATAAAAGCTTTTTCTCTTCTTTTATTAACTGATTTGTGTATCGGATTTCATTCGCCGCATGGTTGGGAACTGCTGATTGGCTTTGTCTACAAGGATTTTGGATTTGTTCAGAATGATCAAATTATATCTGGCCTTGTTTCCACTTTTCCAGTCATTGTAGATACAATTTTCAAATATTGGATTTTCCGTTATTTAAATCGCGTATCTCCGTCACTTGTAGTGATTTATCATTCAATGAATGACTGAAAAATTATCTACCTAATCCAATTATAATGTTTCTTACTTTGTAGTTGTATATAAGCAAAGCGTTGAAAATCGCTTTATATTTCTAGCCATCCCGCGGATTCCTCCTATATTCCTATAAAAATAGAAATTAATTTCTATTAATCCAGTCAAATTATTCCAGTAAATAACAGAATCGTGGATAGGAAACTCCATTAGTGACCTACCCCAATTTATTGTAGAAATTTTTGGGATCAATGCTTGGACCATGCAAACTAGAAATACTTTTTCTTGGATAAAGGAACAGATTACTCGATCTATTTCCGTATCGCTCATGATATATATCATAACTCGTACATCCATTTCAAATGCATATCCCATTTTTGCACAGCAGGGTTATGAAAATCCACGAGAAGCGACTGGACGTATTGTATGCGCCAATTGCCATTTAGCTAATAAACCGGTCGATATTGAGGTTCCGCAAGCGGTACTTCCCGATACTGTATTTGAAGCAGTTGTTCGAATTCCTTATGATATGCAACTGAAACAAGTTCTTGCTAATGGTAAAAAAGGCGCTTTGAATGTGGGGGCTGTTCTTATTTTACCAGAGGGTTTTGAATTAGCCCCTCCCGATCGTATTTCCCCCGAGATAAAAGAAAAGATGGGCAATCTGTCTTTTCAGAGCTATCGCCCCAATCAAAAAAATATTCTTGTCATAGGCCCTGTTCCTGGTCAGAAATATAGTGAAATAACCTTTCCTATTCTTTCCCCCGACCCCGCTACTAAGAAAGACATTCACTTCTTAAAATATCCTATTTACGTAGGCGGAAACAGGGGAAGGGGCCAGATTTATCCTGACGGGAGCAAGAGTAACAATACAGTTTATAATGCTACAGCATCAGGTATAGTAAGCAAAATCCTACGAAAAGAAAAGGGGGGATACGAAATAACCATAGCGGATACATCGGATGGACGTCAAGTGGTTGATATTATCCCTCGGGGGCCAGAACTTCTTATTTCAGAAGGCGAATCTATCAAATTGGATCAACCGTTGACAAGTAATCCTAATGTGGGCGGATTTGGTCAGGGAGATGCAGAAATAGTACTTCAAGATCCATTACGTGTACAAGGCCTTTTGTTCTTCTTCGCATCTGTTATTTTGGCACAAATCTTTTTGGTTCTTAAAAAGAAACAGTTCGAGAAGGTTCAATTGTCCGAAATGAATTTCTAGACTCGCGGATTTATCGACATCAAATTTGTAAAAAGAACCAAATTATTTTTAGTAATTCTGATTATCTATGATAAAAAATGAAATTCTAAAAAGCCTTTTGTTTGTTTATACTCTTTTTCTACGAGATGCCGGGAATTCCTTAGTACCACATTCCTAGCCATAGTATGTAGATTTTGAAGAAGACTATTTGAC